ATATATAAATTAGAATTTTCATAAATTAAAATTTCAAAAATTAATTCAAATTAGCATGTCTGCCACGTAAGGTATGATCGTGTTATCACAAAATAAAGTAAAGATAATAAATCAAAGTAGTTTGGCACTGTCAAGCCAGAAGTAGATAATAAAAAAACTCGAGGAACTCATCGATTCATCTAGTACTAGTATTTAAATATATAATTCATTTATCAATTTACTAGATTGAAACTTTATCACGTTCAAAAATGGATAGATCCAATGTCGCATTCAGTAAAGATTTATGATACATGTATCGGGTGTACTCAATGTGTCCGAGCCTGTCCCACGGATGTATTAGAAATGATACCCTGGGATGGATGTAAAGCCAAACAAATAGCATCTGCTCCAAGAACGGAGGATTGTGTCGGTTGTAAGAGATGTGAATCCGCCTGCCCAACAGATTTCTTGAGTGTTCGAGTTTATTTATGGCATGAAACAACCCGCAGCATGGGTATAGCTTATTAATACGTTACAGAAACCCGAGTCCATTTTTTTTTTTACCGCCAAAACCAGTGCCAAAAAATAAAATATTTTTTGGCACTGGTTTTTTTGGTCCAAGCGTATCTTGTCTTTACCACGAACAAATTTCCTTGGTTAACAATAATTGTAGTCTTACCAATATTTGCGGGTTCCTTTATTTTATTTCTTCCCCATAAAGGAAATAGGGTAATTAGATGGTATACTATATGTATATGCATGTTAGAACTTCTTCTAACAACCTATGCATTCTGTTATCATTTCCAATTGGACGATCCATTAATCCAACTAGTAGACGACTATAAATGGATCAGTTTTTTTGATTTCCGTTGGAAATTAGGAATAGATGGACTGTCTATAGGCCCCGTTTTATTAACAGGATTTATCACTACTTTAGCTACCTTAGCGGCCTGGCCTATTACTCGGGATTCTCGATTATTCCATTTCTTGATGTTAGCAATGTACAGTGGTCAAATAGGATCATTTTCTTCTCGGGACCTTTTACTTTTTTTCATCATGTGGGAATTAGAATTAATTCCGGTCTATCTACTTTTAGCCATGTGGGGAGGGAAGAAACGTCTCTATTCAGCCACAAAATTTATTTTGTACACGGCGGGGGGCTCCATTTTTCTCTTAATGGGAGTTCTGGGTATCGGTTTATATGGTTCTAATGAGCCAACATTAAATTTTGAAACATCAGTTAATCAATCGTATCCTGTGGCTTTGGAAATAATATTCTATATTGGATTTTTTATTGCTTTTGCTGTCAAATCACCGATTCTACCGCTACATACATGGTTACCAGATACCCACGGAGAGGCGCATTACAGTACTTGTATGCTCCTAGCCGGAATTTTATTAAAAATGGGAGCATATGGATTGATTCGGATTAATATGGAATTATTACCACACGCTCATTCTATATTTTCTCCTTGGTTGATGATAGTAGGCACAATACAAATAATCTATGCAGCTTCAACATCTCCCGGCCAGCGTAATTTAAAAAAAAGAATAGCCTATTCCTCCGTATCTCATATGGGTTTCATACTTATAGGAATTGCTTCTATAACCGATACGGGACTCAATGGAGCTATATTACAAATAATATCTCATGGCTTTATTGGTGCTGCACTTTTTTTCTTGGCAGGAACGAGTTATGATAGAATACGCCTTGTTTATCTCGACGAAATGGGCGGAGTTGGTATCCCCATGCCAAAAATATTTACGATGTTCAGTAGCTTTTCCATGGCTTCCCTTGCATTACCGGGTATGAGTGGTTTTGTTGCAGAAGTTATAATCTTTTTAGGACTAATTACAAGCCAAAAATATCTTTTAATGCCCAAAATAGCTATCACTTTTGTAATGGCAATTGGAATGATATTAACTCCTATTTATTTATTATCTATGTCACGGCAGATGTTCTATGGATACAAATTATTTAATACTCCAAACTCTTTTGTTTTTGATTCTGGACCGCGCGAGTTATTTGTTTCCATCTCCATTTTTCTACCTGTAATAGGTATTGGTATGTATCCCGATTTTGTTCTTTCGCTATCAGTTGACAAGGTTGAAGGTATTTTATCTAATTATTTTTATAGATAGTTTTCTTAAAGTTTCTTAAAGAAAAAACTCCTATTATTTTTAAGAGTCGGTTGGATAATGAAAAAAAAAAAGAAGGATTTTTATTCTCTTAAATTTTAAATAAAGTAAAAACAAAATATGAATTTAAATTTTCATCCAACATACTTGGTCTTTGCGAGAACCGCGTGAATCACTACACTACTTGATTCACGCGGTTCTCGCCGGTTGACACAATGTGTTTTATATACACAATATTGCACTCTGTTTGTATTCGTAATAACTTTTCTTTTTTTTAACTAGAGGTTAACGTAAATGAACCATAACTATGTAGCCCAATTCCTAATAGATTGACCCCAAAATAGCATATCCAAATTATAAGAAAGCCTAGAGTCGCCACAATTGCGGAATTTGTCCCCTGCAAATTTTTATTTGTTCGAGTATGCAAATAAATTGCGAATACGATCCACGTAATAAAAGCCCAAGTTTCCTTTGGATCCCAACTCCAATATGATCCCCATGCTTCATTGGCCCATACTGCTCCTGAAAGAATCCCTATGGTTAAAAAGATAAATCCTAGGCTAATCACACGATAACTCCAATAATCTAATTGTTGAATCAATTGGGCCTTGTAATAATTCTTAGCATAAAAAAAAGAGGTTTTTTTAAAAATATTGTTTCTTTCATTATTGTATTGGATTTCACCAAATGAAAAAGATTCATTTAATTTTAATAAATTATTACTTTTAGAACTATAAAAAATCTTTCTAAATGTAATGACAAGAAGTGCTACTGATAATAATGATCCACAAAGAAGAGCTGCATAACTCAATATCATCATACTTACGTGCATTATTAACCACTCCGATTGTAGAGCGGGTATTAATATTGTGGGTTTATGTATTTCATTTAAAAGACCCGACGTAGCAAAGCCTTGGGTAAAAATAGTACTTGAGGCAGTTATTGTGGTTAAATAATTTTTTCGTTTTTTAAAATAGGGCACTATATGAATAAGGGAGAAACTCCATGAAAGAAAAATTAATGATTCATATAAATCACTTAGTGGGAAATGGCCCGAATAAATCCAACGAGTTATTAATAATCCTGTTAGACATAAAAAAGTAGCTAGCATCCCCTTTTCTGACGAATCATATGGTTTTATGATTTCATTGCCCAATAAGGTTATCAAATGAATTGTAATCACAATTGAAACAATAGAAAAGGAAATATGAGTTAATATATGCTCTAAAGTTGAAAATATCATAAAAAAGAAAAAAGGTGGGGATCCCCCATATTAATATTAATTACTGGGAATTTTATTTATTTTTATTATAGGATCTATTCGATCTCGTTTAGAAGATGGCATGCCGCCACTCGGACTCGAACCGAGATGCTCTAGCACTGCTTCCTAAGAGCAGCGTGTCTACCGATTTCACCATAGCGGCTTGCTCGAATTCATAATACCCTATTTATATTCAATAGTCGAGATTGAACAAGTCAATTCAATCAAATATGTTTTTTTAGTAAAAATTTAATTGATAAAAAAAATGAGTTCAAAAGTCAATTTGAAGATTTGTTAGTTTCATTTTTTTTTTTACTTTAAGTATCCATTTATCTTAGGGCTTTTTACGTAGTTTATGCGATTCTAAAATCGAACTCTTGTAGCTATAGAAATCTCTCGCTAGAATAAAAAGAACTTTTTTCTTTTTTTACGCTTATTGTGATGTCATTATTTCTAGTTTATCTGATTTCATAATCATAAATTTGAAACAAAAAAGAAATTTTCTCAATGAATCTAAAACTATTTTGTATTTAGAGTACTGCAAATTGATACTTGTACATAATATAATAAAATCTCAACAATCAGGTTCTTTTATTGATTCTTTTATTCTTTTATTGTTGTTGATCTTTTATTTATATTATATATATTTATATTGATGATCTTATATTGATGATCTGAAAATGATCTGAAAATTGGAGATATATGGTAAATCCATTACATATGGTAAATGCAATAAATTAAGAAGTTAGTTTTTAACATGGAATCCATTAGTTTCAACAATCTGCCCTTCCCGAAAAAGATAAAAAATTTGATTTATTGGAATTGTAAAGGGCGATGGGGAAAAAAAGACTCCCCACCACCAAAATATGAGTGAAAACAAAAAAATAAAAAATTGTATATATATTTTTTAGATTTAGAATCCAGAAAATAGAAGAATTATTCTTTTAGACCTAACATTAAGATTTTATTTCATATTAATATAAATTTATATTAACAAATTACTGATCCAATTTTTTGAATCAAAAGCATTTCGATTATTCCAATATTTTAGGACTTATTTGTTTGTCGTACAAAAAAACTTTTTGAATTCCCGGTAGAAAGAGATTTCCCTAATGACAAAGCTTTTAACGATGCCCAATATCCTTTCATTTTCCAAATATTTTTACGAATACGCTTTTTTGATATCGAAGTACGTTTTTTTGGAACTGCCATTTAAAATTACTCATTGTTATAGTTGGATGTGAAAGACATCTATTTCTATTGTTCTATTATTTTATTATATTATTCTTATTCATTATCTATTTTTTCTCTAAATAATATAATATTCTCTTCATAAAAAAGAAATATAGATATGTCAAAGATCCACGAAAACTGGATAAAAAATGACTCGAAATAACAAAATATTCCGTAAAACCAAAATTTTTGGTTTGGAACTATTAGTTCGCGTTGTTTATCTCTCAAAGTTATATCTTTAGAATCTGCATGTCATAGAAATAAAATCAAACTTAATCAAACTAAAAAAAAAAAAAAAATCTAAAAGACCTTTATTTTCGGCATTCTATACTTGATTTATAAAATATCAGGATTGTACTTTTGACTAATAATTTAATAGTCAAACTAGAAAATTCAATTTTAAAATTCGAATGAGACTAGTAATAAATCTGTTAAAAGATACGTGATTTGATAAACAAAGGATCTCAGTCCTTTTTGATCCTTTCTCGCTAAAAGGTTCATTTTAGTTCCATATTTTTGTAAACTTTACTAATAAATTGTTTTGATTGAAATGGAAAACAATCAATCCCATAATGAATTAGTTAATTAATTGAAAATTAGTTAATGAATTGAAATAAACTAACTAAAATCAAGAGTTTTTTTCATTAGACCGATGACCTTAGTTAATCTTATAATTCGTATTAGCATCAAGTACTCTTTTTAGGCTAAATTTTTATCCTTGCTCTATGAATATAAATTTTGATTACGATAAATTATTATATTTTTATTTTCCTATCCTATTATAAGTGTTCGTTTTTTTATATGTCACTTGGTCATATCATTTGACCAATTGTAACTTCTTTTTTGAATATTTGAACGGTTTTGAAAAGACTCAGAATATTTAATTATATATTATTAATTAAATTAATATTAATATATAAATACTCATATATATAAATAAATATAAATCTTAAATCGGTTAGTGCATATCTTGATTTTTTATTGACTTTTTCGAAAGGTAAGATCCGGTGAATCGGAAACAATTAATTAAGAATAAAAAACTTTTTTTATGGAACAGACATATCAATATGCGTGGATAATACCTTTTCTTCCACTTCCGGTTCCTATGTTAATAGGGTTGGGACTTCTTCTTTTTCCGACGGCAACAAAAAGTCTTCGCCGTATGTGGGCTTTTCAGAGCGTTTTGTTGTTAAGTATAGTTATGATTTTTTCCATGAATCTTTCTATTCAGCAAATTAATAGTAGTTCTGTCTATCAATATGTATGGTCTTGGATTATTAATAATGATTTTTCGTTAGAATTCGGATACTTGATCGATCCACTTACTTCTATTATGTCAATACTAATCACTACTGTTGGAATTTTGGTTCTTATTTATAGTGATAATTATATGTCTCATGATCACGGTTATTTGAGATTTTTTGCTTATATGAGTTTTTTCAGTACTTCTATGTTGGGATTAGTTACTAGTTCAAATTTGATACAAATTTATATTTTTTGGGAATTAGTTGGAATGTGTTCGTATCTATTAATAGGATTTTGGTTCACACGACCTGTTGCAGCAAAGGCTTGTCAAAAAGCCTTTGTAACTAATCGTGTTGGCGATTTTGGTTTATTATTAGGCATTTTAGGGTTTTATTGGGTAACGGGGAGTTTTGAATTTCGTGATTTATTCCAAATATTCAATAACTTGATTTCTAATAATGAGGTCGATTTTTTATTTGTGACCTTGTGCGCTGTTCTTTTATTTGCCGGTGCGATTGCTAAATCTGCACAATTTCCTCTTCATGTATGGTTACCTGATGCGATGGAAGGGCCGACTCCTATTTCGGCCCTTATACATGCTGCTACGATGGTAGCAGCGGGCATTTTTCTTGTAGCCCGACTTATGCCTCTTTTCATAGTCATACCCCACATAATGAATTTTATCTCCTTGATAGGGATAATAACAGTTTTTTTAGGAGCTACTTTAGCTCTTGCTCAAAAAGATATTAAGAGGGGTTTAGCCTATTCCACAATGTCTCAATTGGGTTATATGATGTTAGCTTTAGGTATGGGGTCTTATCGCAGTGCTTTATTTCATTTGATTACTCATGCTTATTCTAAAGCATTATTGTTCTTAGGATCGGGATCCGTTATTCATTCAATGGAAACTCTTGTTGGGTATTGTCCAAAAAAAAGTCAGAATATGGTGCTTATGGGAGGTTTAACAAAACATGTACCAATTACAAAAAATTCTTTTTTATTAGGTACACTTTCTCTTTGCGGTATTCCACCCCTTGCTTGTTTTTGGTCCAAAGATGAAATTCTTAATGATAGTTGGTTGTATTCACCTATTTTTGCAATAATAGCTTGGTCTACGGCGGGATTAACGGCATTTTATATGTGTCGGATTTATTTACTTACTTTTGAAGGACATTTAAACGTTAATTTTCAAAATTACAGTGGAAAAAGGAATACCCCCTTATATTCAATATCGCTATGGGGTAAAGAAGGTTCAAAAATAAGTAAGAAAAACTTTCGTTTGGTAACTTTATTAAATAAGAATGGAGGTCCTTCTTTTTTTTCAAATAGAGTATATAAAATTGATGAGAATGTAAGAAAAATGCTTTCTATTCCGAATTTTGGCAATACCAAGACTTCTTTGTATCCTTATGAATCGGATAATACGATGTTATTCCCAATACTTATATTAATTTTATTTACTTTGTTCGTTGGATTCTTAGGAATTCCTTTAACTCAAGACGTGGATATATTAACAAAATGGTTAACCCCGTCTATAAATCTTTTACATAAAAATTCAAATAATTCAATAGATTGGTATGAATTTTGTAAAGATGCCTTTTTTTCAGTCAGTATAGCCTCTTTCGGAATATTTATAGCATTTT